TGATAGTCTTTTTAGGAATAATTACCAGCCAAAAGTATCTTTTAATGCCCAAAATTGCCATCACTTTTGTAATGGCAATTGGAATGATATTAACTCCTATTTATTTATTATCTATGTCACGTCAGATGTTCTATGGATACAAGTTATTTAATACTACGAACTCTTTTGTTTTTGATTCTGGACCGCGCGAGTTATTTGTTTCCATCTCCATTTTTCTACCAGTAATAGGTATTGGTATGTATCCCGATTTTGTTCTTTCACTATCAGTTGACAAGGTTGAAGGTATTCTATCTAATTATTTTTATAGATAGTTTTCTTAAATAAAAAAAACTCCTATGATTTTTAAGAGTTGGTTGGCTAATGAAAAAAATAATAAGGATTTAGATTCTCTTAATTTTTAAATAAAGTAAAAACAAAATATGAATTTGAATTTTCGCCCAATATACTTGGTCTTTGCTAGAACCATGTGAATCAAGTAGTGTAGTGATTCACGTGGTTCTCGCCGGTTGACACAAGATGTTTTATATACTTTATATACACCGTATTGTATGTACTCTGTTTGTATTCGTAAGAACTTTTATTGAATTTAACTAGAGGTTAACGTAAATGAACCATAACTATGTAGGCCTATTCCTAATAGATTGACCCCAAAATAGCATATCCAAATTATAAGAAAGCCTAGAGTCGCCACAATTGCGGAATTTGCCCCCTGCAAATTTTTATTTGTTCGAGTATGCAAATAAATAGCGAATACGATCCAAGTAATAAAGGCCCAAGTTTCCTTTGGATCCCAACTCCAATACGAGCCCCATGCTTCATTAGCCCATACTGCTCCTGAAAGAATACCTATAGTTAAAAAGATAAACCCTAGACTAATCACACGATAACTCCAATAATCTAATTGTTGAATCAATTGGGCCTTATAATAATTCTTAGCAGAAAAAAAAGAAGCTCGTTTAAAAATATTGTTTCTTTCATTCTTGTATTGGATTTCACCAAATGAAAATGACTCATTTAATTTTAATAAATCATTACTTTTAGAACTATAAAAAATATTTCGAAATGTAATGACTAGAAGTGCTACTGATAATAATGATCCACAAAGCAGAGCCGCATAGCTTAATATCATCATACTTACGTGCATTATTAACCACTCTGATTGTAGAGCGGGTACTAATATTGCGGGTTTTTGTATTTCATTTAAAAGACCTGAAGTAGCAAAGCCTTGGGTAAAAATAGTACTTGAGGCAGTTATTGTGGTTAAATAATTTTTTCTTTTTTTGAAATAAGGCACTATGTGAATCAGGGAGAAACTCCATGAAAGAAAAATTAATGATTCATATAAATCACTTAGTGGGAAATGGCCCGAATAAATCCAACGAGTGGTTAATAATCCTGTTAGACATAAAAAAGTAGCTATCATCCCCCTTTCTGACGAATCATATGGTTTTATGATTTCATTGCCCAATAAGGTTATCAAATGAATTGTAATTACAATTGAAACAATAGAAAAGGAAATATGAGTTAGTATATGCTCTAAAGTTGAAAATATCATAAAAATGAAAAAAAATAAGAGGGAATCCCCTATATTAATTAAGAAATATAAAATGGGAATTTTATTTATTTTTATTATAGGATCTATTGGATCTCTTTTAGAAGATGGCATGCCGCCACTCGGACTCGAACCGAGATGCTCTAGCACTGCTTCCTAAGAGCAGCGTGTCTACCGATTTCACCATAGCGGCTTGCTCGAACTCATAATAGCCTATTTATATTCAATAGTCGAGATTGAACAAGTCAATTCAATCAAATAAGTTTTTTTAGTAAATATTAAAATTGATAAAAAAACAAGTTCAAAAGTCAATTTAAAGGTTCATTAGTTTCATTTATTTTCCTTTAGGGTGTCCGGTTTATTTATTTTAAGGCTTTGACCTAGTTTATCCTATTCTAAAAAAATTCTGGCAACTAGATAATTCTTTAGATAGAATAGATAGAATAATTTTTTTACTTTACTTTATATGTCATTATTTCTGGTTTATCTGATTTCAAAATTTGAGACAAAAATAAATTTTCTAAATGAATCCAAAATATGCCTATTTTGGATTACTCCAAATTGACGCATTATTTGTACATAATATCTCAACAATTAAGTTCTTTTTATGTTAAATACATCATAATACATATAGTAAATACAATAAAGTAAGAAGTCAGAAAGTTATCCAAAAATTTTTAACAGGAAATCCATTAGTTTCAACAATTAATTAATTTGAACTAAAAATCTTATATCTGCCCTTACCGAGAAAGATAAAAATTTTTTTTTGTAAAGGTCGATGGGGAAAAAAGACTCCCCACCATACCATCAAAATCTGAGTGAAAATATACTAAAAAAAAGAAAAAATAATTTTTTTAGAATTAAGAAAACGTAATAATTCCTCTTTTAGACATCTTATATCTTATAATAATCTTATAATTAATCTTATAATTAAGAGTCTATTTCATA